AGGACCGCTACTACAAGCAGTATTATACCTTTGATCGTGAAATATCGATTGCTTCTTGAACCCTGTGAATCACGTGAAAGTAGGATACTCCAAATTCGGGGGTCAAAGAGTTTCATAAAACGTTCTTGGTGGAAAAGAATGTGAGTGAAAGATCCCACTGAATCGAATTTGGTCCATGAATCTAAGAAATAGTGAGAATTCTTGATCTCTCTCAATATCTCTCTCAATTCGAAGATCCAGGATTTGAATTGATGTCCTCTCATTGATTCCTCCTAAAGATTTCATTTCAATTGGAATTTGGTTATTTACGATGTACGATGATCCCTGTTAAGCATCCATGGCTGAATGGTTAAAGCGCCCAACTCATAATTGGCAAATTCGTAGGTTCAATTCCTGCTGGATGCACGCCAATGGGAACGTTCAATAAGTCTATTAGAATTGGCTCTGTATCAATGGAATCTCATCATCCATACATACCGAATTGGTATGGTATATTCATACCATAACATATGAACAGTAAGAACTAGAATTCTTATTGATACTGGAACTCATAGGGAAGAAAATGGATTTATGGATGGAATCAAATATGCAGTATTTACAGAAAAAAGTATTCGGTTATTGGGGAACAATCAATATACTTCTAATGTCGAATCAGGATCAACTAGGACAGAAATAAAGCATTGGGTCGAACTCTTCTTTGGCGTCAAGGTAATAGCTATAAATAGTCATCGAGTCCCGGGAAAGGGTAGAAGAATGGGACCTATTATGGGACATACAATGCATTACAAACGTATGATCATTACGCTTCAACCAGGTTATTCTATTCCACCTCTTATAGAGAAAAGAACTTAAAGCAAAATACTTAATAACACGGCGATACATTTATACAAAACTTCTACCCCGAGCACACGCAATGGAGCCATAGACAGTCAAGTAAAATCCAATCCACGAAATAATTTGATCCATGGACAGCGTCGTTGTAGTAAAGGTCGTAATGCCAGAGGAATCATTACCGCAGGGCATAGAGGGGGAGGTCATAAGCGTCTATACCGTAAAATAGATTTTCGACGGAATGATAAAGACATATCTGGTAGAATCGTAACCATAGAATACGACCCTAATCGAAATGCACACATTTGTCTCATACACTATGGGGATGGTGAGAAGAGATATATTTTACATCCCAGAGGGGCTATAATTGGAGATACCATTGTTTCTGGTACAGAAGTTCCTATATCAATGGGAAATGCCCTACCTTTGAGTGCGGTTTGAACTATTGATTTACGTAATTGGAAGTAACCAATTAGGTTTACGACGAAACCTAGAAATCGATCACTGATCCAATTTGAGTACCTCTACGGGAGAAACCTCAGCAGAAAACTGTTGAGTAACGGCAGCAAGTGATTGAGTTCAGTAGTTCCTCATAGAAAATTATTGACTCTAGAGATATGGTAATATGGAGAAGACAAAAAAAAAAATTGTTTGAAGCACGCACAGAACCGGAGAGCGCCCCTTGTTTCAAAGAGAGGAGGCCGGGTTATTCACATTTAATTTGATGGTCAGAGGCGAATTAAAAGCTAAGCAGTGGTAATTATAAAGATCCCCCGGGGAAAAATAGAGATGTCTCCTACGTTACCCGTAATATGTGGAATGGAAGTATTGACGTAATTTCATAGAGTCATTCGGTCTGAATGCTACATGAAGAACATAAGCCAGATGACGGAACGGGGAGACCTAGGATGTAGAAGATCATAACATGAGTGATTCGGCAGATTTGGATTCCTATATATCCACTCATGTGATACTTCATCATACGATTCATATAAGATCCATCTGTCTAGATATCATCATAATATCATCATATACATCTAGAAAGCCGTATGCTTTGGAAGAAGCTTGTACAGTTTGGGAAGGGGTTTTTATTGATAAAAAAGAAGAATCTACTTCAACCGATATGCCCTTAGGCACGGCCATACATAACATAGAAATCACACTTGGAAAGGGTGGACAATTAGCTAGAGCGGCAGGTGCTGTAGCGAAACTGATTGCAAAAGAGGGTAAATCGGCCACATTAAGATTACCATCTGGGGAGGTCCGTTTGATATCCAAAAACTGCTTAGCAACAGTCGGACAAGTGGGTAATGTTGGGGTGAACCAAAAAAGTTTGGGTAGAGCCGGATCTAAGCGTTGGCTAGGTAAGCGTCCTGTAGTAAGAGGAGTAGTTATGAACCCTGTAGACCATCCCCATGGGGGCGGTGAAGGGAGAGCTCCGATTGGTAGAAAAAAACCCACAACTCCTTGGGGTTATCCTGCGCTTGGAAGAAGAAGTAGGAAAAGGAAAAAATATAGTGATAGTTTTATTCTTCGTCGCCGTAAATAAATAAGAATATAGAAAACTGAATTTTTAGAATTTGAAATAATGTGATGGGCGAACGACGGGAATTGAACCCGCGCGTGGTGGATTCACAATCCACTGCCTTGATCCACTTGGCTACATCCGCCCCTTATCTAGCTAAAGGATTTTCGCTTTTTTCTTTTTCCATTCATCATTATTGTATTTATTCTTACCTTCATACTTAGATCGATATATTGGGCATAGAATGCCAATTTTAAAAATGTAATGTAATAAAGGAGTAATCCCCTGTGACACGTTCAATAAAAAAAAATCCTTTTGTAGCTAATCATTTATCGGCAAAAATTGAAAAACTAAACATAAGGGAGGAGAAAGAAATAATAGTAACTTGGTCTAGGGCATCTACCATTATACCCACAATGATTGGCCATACAATTGCTATTCATAATGGAAAAGGGCATTTACCTATTTATATAACGGATCGTATGGTGGGTCATAAATTGGGAGAATTCGTGCCTACTCTAACTTTCGCAAGACATGCAAAAACCGATAATAAATCTCGTCGTTAATTTTTTAATTTTTTATTATATTAAGTAAAATGAGGCTCATGCAAAAACCGATAATAAATCTCGTCGTTAATTTTTTAATTTTTTATTATATTAAGTAAAATGAGGCAGTTTTTATTCATTTAGTGGGGATAACCTTATGATAAATAGAAAGAACTTGCGTTGGAGTACAGAAATTAAAGCTTTAGCTCAACATAAACATATATGTATGTCGGTTTTCAAAGCACGAAGAGTAATTGATCAGATTCGTGGACGCTCCTATGAAGAAGCACTTATGATACTAGAACTTATGCCTTATCGAGCATCTTATCCCATTTTGAAATTAGTTTTTTCTGCGGCAGCAAATGCTAGTAATAACATGGGCTTAAACAAAGCTTATTTATTTATTAGTAAAGCTGAAGTTAACGCAGGTACTATTGTGAAAAAATTAAGACCCCGGGCTCGAGGACGTAGTTATCCAATAAAAAGACCCACTTGTCATATAACAATTATATTGAGGGATAAAACTAAATTATTTAAAGATGAATCTTAACTTTCGATTCATCTTTCGAAAAATATATATGGAAAGATAATCTAATAGAAAAATATGGGACAAAAAATAAATCCACTTGGTTTCAGACTTGGTACAACCCAAAGTCATCATTCCTTTTGGTTCGCACAACCACAAAATTATTCCGCGGGTATACAGGAAGATGAAAAAATACGGAATTGTATCAAGGATTATGTACAAAAAAATAAGAGAACGTCCTCAGGTTTCGAAGGAATAGCACGTATACAAATAAAAAAAAGAATTGATTTGATCCAAGTCATAATCCATATTGGATTCTCTAATTTATTAATAGAGGGCCGAACACGAGGAATCGAAGAATTACAGATGAATGTACAAAAGGAGTTTCATTCTGTGAACCGTAGACTCAACATTGCTATAACAAGAGTTGAAAAACCTTATGGACAACCCAATATTATTGCGGAATATATAGCTTTACAATTAAAAAATAGAGTTTCATTTCGAAAAGCAATGAAAAAAGCTATCGAATTAACTGAACAAACGGATACAAAAGGAATTCAAGTACAAATTGCCGGGCGTATCGACGGAAAAGAAATTGCACGCGTCGAATGGATCAGAGAGGGTAGGGTTCCTCTACAAACAATTCGTGCTAAAATTGATCATTGTTCCTATACAACTCGAACTATCTATGGAGTATTAGGCATAAAAATTTGGATATTTGTAGATGAGAAATAATGGACCTTTATTTGTCTTGCCGTTCTGTCCAGTGATAGAACAAAAAAAAAAAAAAAGAAAAAAATGACAAATTTTATTTTTTATTCCATTAAATCAAACAAAACTGAGCAATTCAAATTCTATAAGGTTGAATAAAAATTAGATTGATCATTTAAGAGAATTGCTATGCTTAGTGTGTGACTCGTTAGTTTTTTTGTTAGTTTATAGTATAGTTGGAATTCAAAAAATTTGACCGACCCTCACTATGAGCTTACTAACTATATAAACTAATAACCAACTTATGGCTTCGTTTCATATTGTCGAGATTCCAAGAAACAGTCACTATATGACTAGATCGATCATATAGTTGTAGCAACTGAAATTTTTTCATAAAAATTATAAATCTTATTATAAGTTGCGAAACAAAAATAAAGGGATGTGGATAAATGGAAGGATGATAGAAAGAAAGAATACAAAGTATCAATGATATATGATTCCAATATGTATGGTTTATGAATTATCTCACAAAAGGCAATGTGATAAAGCATCAATACTGATATAATATCAATAATTAAAGATAACGAGCCTCGGGTTAATATAAACTAAGAAAATTAACTCAGGAACGAATTTTGTTGGGGTTCCATTGCGGAGTTCGGGCCTAACCATTAATGAAGAGGCTATGGGAACGACAGAACCCATGATTGCATAGGATTTCATGAAAACAAACGAATCCTAATGATTCATTGGGTGGGATGGCGGAACGAACCAAGAACAAATTGATTTATTCTAAAAGTAACAAGGTCTTGACCCTACGAATGTAGCACGAAAGAGTCAATATTCGCCCGCGAAACCCTTAGTTTTTAGTTATTGATCGACATTTTGTTTTAGCGCGATTCGATACAAAATAAATAATGTTGATCTGGTATATAAAGCTTACTCTTAACTATATAACATAACAATACTAAACTATCCTAGAATAACAAAATCAAATAATATAACAAAATAACATAATAAATTCCATTACATTACTAAGTGTATTGTGTATCATTGTATTAATATTAAATATATGTGTATCCGTAGTAATATTAATGAATCATTTAATTCGCGAGGAGCCGGATGAAAAGAAACTCTCATGTCCGGTTCTGCAGTAGAGATGGAATTTAATTAAGAAAGAACCATCAACTATAACCCCAAAAGAACAAAATTTCGTAAACAACATAGAGGAAGAATGAAAGGAATATCTTGTCGAGGCAATCGTATTTGTTTCGGCGGATACGCTCTTCAAGCACTTGAACCCGCTTGGATCACGGCTAGACAGATGGAAGCAGGACGAAGAGCAATGACACGATATGCGCGTCGTGGCGGAAAAATATGGGTACGTATATTTCCCGACAAACCTGTTACAGTAAGACCCGCAGAAACACGTATGGGTTCGGGGAAGGGGGCCCCCGAATATTGGGTATCCGTTGTTAAACCGGGTCGAATACTTTATGAAATGGGCGGAGTATCAGAAACTGTAGCCAGAGCAGCTATTAAAATAGCTGCGTGCAAGATGCCTATACGAACTCAATTCGTTATTGAGGGATAGGGATGCAGAAATTAAAAGATAAGGTGATGATAAAAAATAGAAGTTTATTTTTTTATAGACAGACAATATTTCTTTTTATTTCTTTTTTATCCTTTGCAGCAAAATAACAGATTAAAATAAAAATGATATGATTCAACCTCAGACCCTTTTGAATGTAGCGGATAATAGTGGAGCTCGAAAATTGATGTGTATTCGAGTCCTAGGAGCTGGTAACCAACGATATGCTCATATTGGTGACGTTGTTGTTGCCGTAATCAAAGAAGCAGTACCAAATATGCCTCTAGAAAGATCAGAAGTTATTAGGGCTGTAATTGTGCGTACATGTAAAGAACTCAAACGTTACAACGGCATGATAATACGATATGATGACAATGCCGCAGTTGTTATTGATCAAGAAGGAAATCCAAAAGGAACTCGAGTTTTTGGTGCGATCGCTCGGGAATTGAGACAGTTGAATTTTACTAAAATAGTTTCATTAGCTCCCGAGGTATTATAAATACTAGTAGTATATTAAATAAACTTATGATATAGCGGGGTATTTGGAATGGGTCAAGTCAATTAGTAGATTGTGTATCACGCATATACTTTTAATTAATTTAATTAATATAAATAAATTTATTTATTATTTATTAAAATAATAAATAAACATGTTGATTATATAAAAATTAGGGGGTACCAATAATTATAGTTCGCCATGGGTAAGGATACTATTGCCGATATAATAACTTCTATAAGAAATGCTGACATGGATAAAAAAAGAACGGTTCGAATAGCATCTACTAATATTACGGAAAACATTGTAAAAATACTTCTACGAGAGGGTTTTATTGAAAACGTTCGTAAACATCAGGAAAGTAACAAATGTTTCTTGGTTTTAACCCTACGACATAGACGGAATCGAAAGGGAATATATAGAACTATTTTAAAACGTATCAGCCGACCCGGTCTACGAATCTATTCCAACTATCAACAAATTCCTAAGATTTTAGGTGGAATGGGAATTGTAATTCTTTCGACTTCTCGAGGTATAATGACAGATCGAGAAGCTCGACTAGAAAAAATCGGGGGAGAAATTTTGTGTTATATATGGTGATCTTACACCCCTTCCTCCTGTTATCTTAATTTTATCTCTAACTTCCCTTTTGGAAAAAGAGAGTAAAAATAAATTATATAACCCTTTCTCCATTAGTTGATACTTCAAGAGGCTTACCTCGAATAAAAGACTAAAATTAATTCATAAAGGTTTAATTACTGAATCGCTTCCCAACGGTATGTTCCGGGTCCTTTTACTTTTAGATAATGAAGATCTAATTCTAGGTTATATTTCAGGGAGGATACGGCACAGTTTTATATAGATACTACCATGAGATAGAGTCAAAATTGAAATAAGTGGTTATGATTCAACCAGGGGACGTAGAATTTATAGAATTCACAAATTCGAACTATTGGGTGATTTTTTAAACATTCCTTTCATAGGGATACAATTTGAAGTTAAAAAAAAAAAAAAAAAAAAAAAATCAATAAACTTATTTTTCAAGGAGTAGATTCAGAATTAAGATAAGGAATGAGAAATATGAAAATAAGGGCTTCTGTTCGTAAAATTTGTGAAAAATGTCGACTTATCCGTAGGCGTGGACGGATTATAGTGATTTGTTCCAATCCGAGACATAAACAGAGACAAGGGTAATTTTTCTAAACTAAATTAAAGAATTTTCTAAAAGAAAAAGAAGGACCCGTGTAAAAGAATCTGTTTTAACATGAAATGGATATCTCCGTATCTTTCCGTATATTTCTGACTCATATTTATGAGATGATAAAATATGACAAAACCTATACCAAGAATTGGTTCGCGTAAGAATGGGCGTATTGGTTCACGCAAGAATGGACGTAGAATACCAAAAGGTGTTATTCATGTTCAAGCAAGTTTCAACAATACCATTGTAACTGTTACAGATGTACGAGGACGAGTAGTTTCTTGGGCCTCCGCAGGTACTTCTGGATTCAAAGGCACAAAACGAGGGACACCCTATGCTGCTCAAGCGGCAGCTATAAATGCTATTCGTACGGTGGTTGATCAGGGCATGCAACGAGCAGAAGTTATGATAAAAGGCCCCGGTCTCGGAAGAGATGCAGCATTACGAGCCATCCGTAGAAGTGGTCTACTATTAAGTTTCGTGCGCGATGTAACACCTATGCCACATAATGGATGTCGACCCCCTAAAAAAAGACGTGTGTAGAAATAAGAATTAAATGGATTTCAAGAGAAATAAATGATTCAATGATCTGATTAAATAACAATATTTAGTATGGTTCGAGAGGGAGTAGGAGGGTCCACTCGAACATTACAGTGGAAGTGTGTTGAATCAAAAATAGATAGTAAGCGTCTTTATTATGGTCGTTTCATTCTGTCCCCGCTTATGAAAGGTCAAGCCGATACCATAGGTATTGCCATGCGAAGGGCTTTACTTGGAGAAATAGAAGGAACATGTATCACACGCGCAAAATCTGAGAAGGTACCACATGAATATTCTACAATAGTAGGTATTAAAGAATCAGTCCACGAAATATTAATAAATTTGAAAGAAATTGTATTGAGAAGTACTCTATATGGAGTTAGAGACGCATCTATTTGCGTCAGAGGTCCTAGACACGTAACTGCTCAAGATATCATCTCACCACCTTCTGTGGAAATAGTGGACACGACACAGCATATAGCTAACCTGACGGAACCAATTGATTTGTGTATTGAATTACAAATCAATAGGGATCGCGGATATCGTATGAAACCCACAAATAACTCTCAAGATGGAAGTTACCCTATAGATGCCATATTCATGCCTATTCGAAATGCAAATCATAGTATTCATTCTTATGGGGATGGAAATGAAAAACAAGAGATACTTTTTCTAGAAATATGGACAAACGGGAGTTTAACTCCTAAGGAAGCACTTTATGAAGCTTCTCGTAATTTGATTGATTTATTTATTCCTTTTCTACATGCGGAGGAAGAGGGCATTAATTTCACGGAAAATAAAAACAGGTTTACTCTATCCCCTTTTACCTTTCAAGATAGATTAACTAATTTAAAGAAAAACAAAAAAATAATTCCATTGAAATTTATTTTTATTGATCAGTTAGAATTGCCTTCCAGGACCTATAATTGTCTCAAAAGATCCAATATACATACATTATTGGACCTTTTGAGTAATAGTAATAGTCAAGAAGACCTTATGAGAATTGAATATTTTCGCATAGAAGATGTAAAACAGATATTGGACACCCTACCAGAAGCATTTCACAATTGATTTACTTAATAAAAAATTTTCATTTTAAATCCATTCTATAATAATTATAATAATAATATATCATTTATATATATTATTATTATAGAATGGATTTAGTTTTTAATCTTCAGCACGATCCATACTCAGCTCAAAATGGAATATAATCAAATTAATGTATCTAAAGTCTTGCTTCAAAGTAAATCGTCCTTAGATACTTAATACTTATGTACGGTATTTCAAAGTTTAATTGATTTGAATTTGAAAAAGACCTAAAGTGAGGGATTTATCAATAGGTAATGTTGCTCCAATACCTAACCAAAGAGCTACTGCGGTACCGATAAAAAAGACTGTTGTAGCTACTGGACGACGAAATGGATTTTGGAATTTATTAACATTCTCCAAAAAGGGTACTGTCAATAATCCTGTTGGTACTGAAACCATTAAAAGAACACCCAATAACTTATTGGGTACTGTACGGAGTATTTGAAATACGGGAAAGAAGTACCATTCAGGTAATATTTCCAAAGGAGTCGCAAATGGATCCGCCGGTTCACCAATCATTGACGGTTCTAGAACCGCTAAGCCCACGTTACACGCAATAGTACCTAGAATTACTACCGGAAAAATATATAAAAGATCATTGGGCCATGCGGGTTCTCCATAATAATTATGCCCCATCCCTTTCGCCAATTTAGCTCTTAATACAGGATCATTCAAATCAGGTTTTTTTGTTATTGGGATAGGTGAATTCTTAATTCTTATGGATCCATCCCCCGAAGGAACCGGACATGATAATTTTTAATCATCCGGCTCGAGCAAGAATCAAAGGAATAATAGAAATGGATCCGTATCAAATCTATATTTCATACATATCCGTGCTCTATATTAATATATAATAACTCGATGTAAGATAAGAAATGCCCGATTCAATTTTCCGAAGTTGCAATTATTCATTGAAAAGAATTAAGTTCTTACAGATAAATGCTCAATATCCAAGTAGGCTTACAAATTTGATCATGATCAAGTGCTTTTTGGATTGTCTCATGTCTTTTGATTGTTATTTATCCCCGTAACATTTCGATTTTATTACATACAAACAAAGTATTTACTTGTTACTAATAAAGTCTAGCCTCTGTTCTTCCTTAGATCCCTTATTTCACTCCGATAGTATCATAGATCTGGATCAATGCATAGGAAATGAATGCATTTCTATACTATAAATAAAATTAAAATAAGTAAGTGGAATAGATACAACATTAGGTCGTGCCACATTGTTTATTCTATGGGATCTTGCGGAGCCTACTCATACATGACATGATTCGGGTATGATCATAGAAAAAATTCTCCTCAAGTGAACCGGCATATCCCTACTATGTAGGGGGACTTACGTGGTGGTTGGATGCGGAGACACATTTTATTTGGTTGTAAATTCCAACGTGGCAGATCAAATCATATATCTGCATGGCCCAATCAATAGTTCAAGTCACACACTCCCATAATCCATCTTCTCTTCAGAGAATCCACTTCAACTATTGGTATCAAATAAGAAATACAATACTTCAGAGTTGAAGAGAGGTATCCAACCAAATAACATGTCTTATTTTTCAATAATCCATATTTGTAGCAATGAAATACAAGACTATTTTTTCTTCCTCCCCGAAATGATATATAATCAATTACAAATATATATATGATATATTTTCTCTATAAAGGACCTGAAATACCTTGCTTACGTATCATTGGGAAGTGCATTAACATAAATACGGCAGTAAGAAGAGGCAATACAAAAGTGTGTAAACTATAAAAACGGGTCAAAGTGGATTGGCCCACACTAGCACTTCCGCGTAATAGCTCTACCAAAGGTAATCCTATTACGGGAATCGCTTCAGGTACGCCTGTCACAATTTTGACTGCCCAATAACCAATTTGGTCCCGAGGTAAAGAATAACCAGTTACACCAAAAGACGCAGTCAATACGGCCAGAATCACACCTGTAACCCAAGTTAATTCGCGAGGTTTTTTAAATCCCCCTGTGAGATACACACGAAATACGTGCAAGATCATCATTAGAACCATCATACTTGCTGACCATCGATGAACTGATCGGATTAACCAACCAAAGTTAGCCTCAGTCATTATGTATTGAACAGAGGAAAAAGCCTCTGTAACGGTTGGACGATAGTAAAAAGTCATAGCAAAACCTGTGGCTACTTGTACTAAAAAACAAGTAAGTGTGATCCCCCCTAGACAATAAAATATGTTGACATGAGGAGGAACATATTTACTAGTTATATCATCTGCAATCGCCTGAATCTCGAGACGTTCTTCGAACCAATCATATACTTTATTGGGATAGGTAACAAAAAAATAGACCCCCCCTGAGAACCGTATATGAGAATTTAACCTCGTACGGCTCAAGCAGAAACAACACAAATCAAATACGGATTTTAACGGATATGTAATAGAAAGTTCAAATTCAAATTAGCCACTTGATTCAATTTGCCCCAAAAATACCAAATAACAAAAATTCCGGAATCTCTTCTTTGTGATGATAATGCCAAAAATATCAAGTTAGCTCCCTAGTTTGTCTTTTTATTTATGTTAATTGTTAAAATAAAGGCCTCTTGAATCTTCTCTTTCCTATTATTTTTTATTTGTTCTTTTTTGTGTAATAATACAGATTGACTCTTGTTTTACTAGTTATTGATAGGAATTCCCTTGTTGAGACCCTGTCAATCAATTAACACCTCAGATTCATACTAGAACCACGATGATTTAATAAAGCCCACGCTAAACGCAAAGGTTCTGTGAGTTAAGAACCATTTGATCATCACTTCTCCAATTTCAATGAATGGATGTTATTAATAATTCAAAAAATATAAAGAAATGGGTGTCTGTTGACCAAATTTAGTCTGAAGGAAGAAAAAGCGTTTAATTTTTAAAATACCTATTTGCATTTTTTTTTTTTTTTTTTTTTTGAGTCCGGTCGCGAGGTCTGACTGAATAGTAAGTATGAATCATAGTTCAAATATTTCTTTTCTTGATATATTCTACAATATTCATATTCCGTGCTCCAGATACTAGAATAAATATCCGACGAGGTAGAATCATCTTGATAGAGATGACAGACTATTCTCTGTATTATCAATAGGATCAATTATAACAAGTCACACACTCATATTCCGGAAATACCGAAACAAAAAAATTCCACGGTCGAACTACCAGAATGAGAAATCTGAGTCTTAAGTGCGTTTTTATTTTTTTATTGAAAAACTAGAACTAGGACTTTATAGTCCTCAGGAACCTAATTCATTGAAATTCCATCCAATAAAACGGATGAATTATAAATTTCCAAAATGATAGATAGAAATATTGCAAACAGAGCCATTGCGACCCCCATAAGTGGTGTAGTCCCCCAGCCCGGAGCTACTTTACCATATTCCGAATTCAATGGTTTCAATAAATTTCCTATATTAGTTTGTCTTGGCCTAGATTTAGAACTATCCTCAACGGTTTGTGTAGCCATAAATCTTATTTAATGATTGGTTAAGATCTGTTGACTTTGTATACCATTTGGTTGTAGTTGTAAATAAACGATCTTATCGTAGATCCATTGTGATCCTTAAATTATCTAGAAATGGAAACAGCAACCCTAGTCGCCATCTTCATATCTGGTTTACTTGTAAGCTTTACTGGGTACGCCTTATATACCGCTTTTGGGCAACCCTCTCAACAATTAAGAGATCCATTCGAAGAACACGGGGACTAATTGAAGTAACGAGCCTACCATTGGTAGGCTCGTTACTTCAAATTAAGATGATCAAAAATCATTTTTTAGTCGGAACCTTAGGTGGTTCTCGAAAAAAGATAGCGAAAAAAATTATCCCTAAAGTCGAGACTAAGAGAAATGTATAAACCAATGCTTCCATAGATTTGATCGTGGTTTACAATTATAGCTTCCACACCTATTCATTTTGGATCATTTACTATAGTAAAGAAAGGGAAAGAATTTAAAGATGGCGATTCAATCAAGTCACGATTGTTCTGGTACCTTATGTCATCAAAATGTCATCAAATAAAAAAAGTGGAGACGAAAGATACCAGAGTAATATTCTATCAGACTACTTGTCTTCTTGTAGTTGGATCCCCAAGTTTTTGGAATGCTCCAAATTCTACTTGAGAATCCAAATCTGGATCAATACCAGCAAAAACATCTCTGAACAAGGTTCTAGCGCCATGCCAAATGTGTCCGAAAAAGAAGAGCAAAGCAAATGTAGCATGCCCAAAAGTGAACCAACCCCTTGGACTGCTCCGAAAAACACCATCAGATTTCAAAGTAGCTCGGTCTAATTCAAAAATTTCACCTAATTGGGCGCGTCTAGCATATTTTTTCACAGTAGCAGGATCACTATAACTGACTCCATTGAGTTCGCCACCATAGAACTCGACAGTTACACCTACTTGTTCGACACTATACTTGGATTCTGCCCTTCTAAAAGGAACATCGGCTCTCACAATTCCGTCTCCGTCTACCAAAACTACGGGGAATGTTTCAAAAAAAGTGGGCATACGACGTACAAAAAGCTCGCGGCCTTCTTTATCTCTAAAGATGGGGTGTCCTAACCATACAACAGCTATTCCATCCCCGCTGTCCATTGAGCCGGCTCTGAATAATCCCCCTTTTGCCGGATTATTACCAATGTAATCATAAAAAGCTAATTTTTCGGGGATTTTAGACCAAGCTTCCGAAAAACTCATATTTTCAGCTAGTCCTGTGCCAACTCTTCGATATATTTCTTGCTGGAAGTATCCCTGATCCCACTGATAACGAGTGGGGCCAAATAATTCGATTGGGGTAGTTGCTGAACCATACCACATAGTCCCAGCAACTACGAAAGCTGCGAAAAAAACAGCAGCGATACTGCTGGAAAGTACAGTTTCAATATTGCCCATACGTAATCCTTTGTATAGACGTTGAGGCGGACGGACACTAAGATGAAATAAACCCGCTAATATGCCCAATGTACCCGCTGCAATATGATGAGAGGCTATTCCTCCCGAAACAAAAGGATCAAAACCTTCTGCGCCCCACGCTGGATTTACAGATTGTACTTTTCCAGTTAGCCCATAAGGATCGGACACCCATATTCCAGGACCATACAAGCCTGTTACATGAAATGCGCCAAAGCCAAAGCAAGCCAACCCTGAGAGAAATAAATGAATTCCAAAGATCTTGGGCAAATCCAAAGAAGGTTTTCCAGTACGTTCATCAGAGAATATTTCTAGATCCCAATACACCCAATGCCAGATAGCTGCCAAGAAGCACAAGCCAGAAAACACAATATGTGCCCCTGCCACACCTTCGTAACTCCAAATACCCGGATTCGGTATAGTTCCTCCTGAAATATTCCACCCACCCCATGAATTGGTTATTCCTAAACGAGTCATAAAGGGTATAACGAACATACCCTGTCTCCACATTGGATCAAGAACCGGGTCAGAAGGATCAAAAACTGCTAATTCGTATAGAGCCATCGAGCCGGCCCAACCAGAAACTAGAGCTGTATGCATTATATGGACAGAAAGCAACCGACCGGGATCATTCAATACGACAGTATGAACACGATACCAAGGTAAACCCATGGAAATACCCCTTTTTTATCAAATATCAAAGAAAAATGGACACTATGTAACTTTATCGCATTGAAAAGACTATACTATGTTATGTACCTAACCTTTTCAGTAGATTTTGTATTAAGAAAGGGTTAAGATTTATTTCGTTCCATTGAAAATAACGGAACAATTTTGTTCGTAAGAACAAAGAGAAGCAGATCTATTCTATACTCGATAAGTACCAATACGCAATGGGGGTTGGGCCCCCCTTTTTTTTTGTAGAATGAATGCGTAGATACTTGTTTATCATTCAAATGATCGACCCGCTCGTGAAAATTCTTTATTCATTCTGTCTTCTTCCGGAAATCTTCACCCAATCCATGTATCCAATTTATGTTTAAAATAGAATAAACATAAAAAAATGAAGACAATAAATTCATTGGTACGTTTCCATATTAAAGTGAAGTATAGTACTTAACTTTTTTCTTTAATTTAATGCCCGTTGGTGTTCCAAAAGTACCTTTTCGGAATCCTGGAGAGGAAGACGCAGTTTGGGTTGACGTATAGTGCGGCTTGTCAGATATATTAAGTCATATGGGGTTTACCCGTTGTCTCCACCGATCGGGATATCCTCCGTTTCGCCCAAAAAATATTGATTGAACCATCAATTATTCGGAGCGTGAAGTGCAATTAGATCCATTTATATTGGGGATCAATATTATTAAGAATTTATGGTTAACTTGTAACGATAAAATAAAGTATCCAGGCTCCGTTCATAAAATATCAAATTGGTAATATATATGATTACTATTTGTATCATAAACATTCTTTATTTATATTTAATTTATGCTTTCTATTTCTTTATTATTAGGAGTGATCTCAAATTGCCATTGAATGGCATGGAATAATAAGATGAATACATGGAATAATTTGAGGGAAAGCATGAAATGAAACATAAAAAAAAAAAAAAAAAAGAAGCGGTACTGAGATAATTTGCCCTATATGTGCAAATAGAATTTGGACAAATCTTTACCCGGAGTAGAACACGAACCTAAAAGAATTGAAAGGGCCCATTCAAGAACAAGAAAATGACATCGTGATTTGAATTTCGATGAAATAATACATCAATGAGAGGTTAGTTTAATAAGTTCAATAATTTTTTTTTTGATAAGGAAGAGAAAGGGAACCAAAACTCATGTTTTTGAAAAATCGAAGAAAAGCCCTTCTTTATAAAAAGAAAAACCTGTTACAAAAAAGAAATAAAGACTGTAATTGATACATTGATTTTTTTTTTTTTTTTTTCGCAATTTTTTGAACCGTATGCATCCAAAGGTGCACGTACGGTTCCTAAGGGATACAATTTTGTCCTAATCAACCGACTTCATCGAGAAAGATTACTTTTTTTAGGCCAAGAAGTTGATAGCGAGATCTCCAATCAACTTGTGGGTCTCATGGTATATCTCAGTATAGAAGATAATACTAGGGATTTTTATTTGTTTATAAACTCTCCCGGCGGATGGGTAATACCAGGAATAGCCATTTATGATACTATGCAATTTGTGCCACCCGATGTACATACAATATGCATGGGATTAGCTGCTTCAATGGGATCTTTCATTCTGGTTGGAGGAGAAATTACCAAACGTCTAGCATTCCCTCACGCTTGGCGCCAATGAGTTAAAAAAAAAAAAAAAAAGACTATGCCTTCGCCATATCAAATATAAATAATCGAATTAGGAAAAATTAAGTAATAATAGCATGGCACTTTGAGTTCGATATGAACAAACCATTATTGTTTTTTATAACATGAGATTTTGTATCGAGATAGTAGTATGAAATGCTATTTTATCTTATGTGTCGGGAGGACATTTTAGCGTCACAAATCATTTTTTCCTTATTTGATCATATCAGAAAGACACTTTGGGATTGCTAAATCACAAACTAGATAAATATATAAATATCTAATATAAAGCAACAGAACCATCGTAGTATTTTTTTACTCTTATGAAAAGAAGGATGGCAAATGGATTATTCAACGATCTGGCTGGATCGGATAGATTCTATTTCTTCCCCTCTTCTCTGGAGGAGGGGGTTAGTAAATTCCATTGCAGAGCCGTATGCAATGCACAAAAGGTGCCTGTACGGTTGTTCAATTCTATTTTTTCTTCTTTTTTTATCCCTTTAATTTAAATCCCATCATGCGAGATAGAAGAACCATTCATGATGTTATCTCAATATCATCAGGGTTATGATTCACCAACCTGCTAGTTCTTTTTATGAGGCACAGGCAGGAGAATTTATCCTGGAAGCGGAAGAACTGCTTAAACTTCGCGAAAACCTCACAAAAGTTTATGTACAAAGAACAGGCAACCCTTTGTGGGTTATATCCGAAGACATGGAAAGAGATGTTTTTATGTCGGCAACAGAAGCCCAAGCCCATGGCATTGTTGATCTTGTAGCGGTTGAAAATGAAAATACTTCGGATTTCGTATAAATCCATGATTCCGTTTTATTTTCAACCATAATTCGAATTTGACACGATTTGTTATATTGAATCGAAATAATTAATAATCATCAATCAGGTTAAGATCGATCTAAACCAACCCATTCTATAATATAATTTGATATATCCGACATGCCAACTATTAAACAACTTATTAGAAACACAAGACAGCCAATAAAAAATGTCACGAAATCCCCCGCTCTTCGAGGATGTCCTCAGCGTCGAGGAACATGTACTAGGGTGTATGTGCGACTCGTTCAGATCATGAGCTCGAGCAAATGAGACAATTTTTCCAGTATCTAATGATTAATACCAATGAATAGATAGAGTAAAAGAACGCCATTTACTATCTAAAATGGGGATATATTATATACCCTTATTGTTTCTTGTATATTGTGTATGGAATTTATGGTTTTAATTGGTGCAAATCCAACCACCTCAATTTGAGATGAGAAGCAATTCTCCATTGGTAGCAAATGGTTATCCATTAAGCGGAGGAAATGGTATTATAAGGATAAGAAGCAAAACAAAAAGGTTATGCCCATATTCTTGAAAGAACGGACTAAAAGGGTCAGCTACCTAGCCAACTTTCATAATTAAATGCCGTCACTGTATGGATAGCTCTTATTGTGAAAAGGCCTATTACTGTATAATTAATTGGGTAGAGCCAAAGACTGTTAACTATACAAGTTAACAATACCATTTGATTAAATGAGAGATGAGGCTCCGGCGCATAGAGAGGGCCTCACCGTTTAAGAAGTAACCATAGAAACGAAGGAACCTACTATTTTTTTGTATAGTATTTGGTAGAATTTCTTAGTTCCAGGTGAATCAAATGTCTGGCCTGGAAAGAATAAAAATCAAAAATAGTGGTTGGGAAGGTCATAGTAGCAAAAGCCATTGGAATTTATATTTTATATATCGGAATAATCCGTTTTGTTATTAACCGACCGGGGGGACAAATAATGACTGAAAGAAGAGAATTCAATTAGTTATTCATTAAAATTTAATTTGATTCAATGACCAGAGTTAAACGAGGGTATACAGCTCGGAGACATCGAACAAAAATTCGTGTATTTGCATCAACAGGGGCTCATTCAAGACTTACACGAACAATTACTCAACATAAAATGAGAGCTTTGGTTTCCTCTCATCGAGATAGGGGCAGGCAAAAGATAAATTTTCGTCGTTTGTGGATCACTCGGATAAATGCAGTAACTCGCGAGAATAAAGTATTCCATAGTTATAGTCGATTAATACACAATCTATACAAGGGGCAATTGCTTCTTAATCGTAAAATACTTGCGCAAATAGCTATATCAAATAAGAATTGTCTTTACATGATTTCCAATAAACTCATAAAATAAAGGAAATTATAAAGTAATATACAGGAATGATTGAACAAGAATTCCCCGGAGAATTAACTCCGGGAAGATAGAATAAACTAAATTGAGATAAAATTAAGATAAGAAAAGTAGTAGGAATGAACGAACATGCTTCAATAAAAAAATTGCTTATCCCCCTTTTTTTGTTTCTTATAAGACAAGAATTAAACCTGGATTCTGGGCCTTTTCGAGCAAAACATCCAATCTATTTGAGCTTGAATTCCAATTTGAGTTTTGAGTCAATTAAGGAATATGCCTATTTATTTCTGGCTCTAGGACCCGCAGTTCTAGGGATCGACTCGGTTCTCTCAAATTGTTTCTCATTATTAAGAAAAGGTAACGAAGATAAAATACGAGCTTGTTTTATAGCAATAGTAATTAATCGTTGTTGTTTCAAGGTCAATTTATTTACCCGTCTAGATAATATTTTTCCTTGTTCACTAATAAATCGACTAATTAAACTCATGTTTCTATAATCAATTTGATCCCCCGAGACAATTGGGGGCAAACGCCGACGAAAAGAAAGCTTGGATTTACGAAAAGGTTGCTTAGATTTATCCATGGTTTATTCCTTATTTCTAAAATTCTATTTCTTTATTAATTTCAGATCCGGCCGAAGTAGGGTTTTATTTGTATAATTTATAATTTTAATATAATTTGTATTATATTATGATTATGTTATATGTTCTTCCTCTTTCTGCTCTTTGAGTTGGAATGGAAAGATTGCACATATGTTATGTTCCGTTCGATCTATTTCTTTATTTCCCCATGAATCGTATGCCTGTGACAATAAAGACAAAATTTTCTCAATTCTAATCGACTGGGTGTATTGTGTCGATTCTTTTGAGTAATATATCTAGAAATACCCCGCGATTCTTTATTGACACCATTTCGGGCACAACAACAAGTACATTCCAAAATAACTATGACCCTTACATCTTTACCCTTGGCCATGAACCCCCTTAGGATCGACTTAACTTTTCTTTCTTTTTTCGATCTGAAAATAAAAAGAACAAAAAATTAATAGAAGTTACTAATTTTAAATTAATTTTCTAAAGATTTCATTGTAATTAATATTAATTAATTGAATTAATTAAGAGTAATAATTAAAATTAAATAGATTGAAGATATATATTTTTTTATTTAATTTTATTTAAATATCAATTATATATTATAATATTATATATAATTTTAAGTAATACAATTTTTTTTCTAACTCTCAATTATTCCTAATACTAATACCAATATTTCATTTATGTATCTTCTTTACTATGTTATGATTTCGTGGAGCCTCTCCTAGACTGGACCCGCATTTCCATTTATGTTTTTCCAAATATAATTTTATTAGATCAACTTTTTGCTTGGGTTTAATACATTTTTTTTTCACGTCACATAGAATTAAATCTCTAATTTATTTATTTTTGCATATTAATAACTAGAATCAAAAAAAAGGAAATGACAAGGCGTCTGGGAATAAACGATTAATCTCTATCAATAGACCCGCTAAAGACCCAAACCATAGAGTACTTAGCACAGGTGCCGTGGAGAGATATGTTTTTATATCTCGCATTGAAAATCCTCCTTTTTATTGTTTATTGTAAAACATAGACATGGATTATATATATGAGCAGATGTCGTAGTTCAAGATCATTTGTATTTATTTTTATGCAGAATTCCTAACTAAAATGGATATGTACCATGAACGAGCCAATGTTATTGTCCTAAAAAAAAAAAAAAAAAAGCCTGAGTGTTATCGATAAATATTAATTTTTTCATGCGTTAGGTTTCAGATGTATATGATATAAATACACTATTTTAATATAATAAATAAAGTCTAAAATCAAGAAGAAAATAAAAATGTGGAAAACAAGACAAGGATTTTGTACAATGACATTGTAAAACAATTTTTAAAAGGGATGTAGCGCAGCTTGGTAGCGCGTTTGTTTTGGGTACAAAATGTCACGGGTTCAAATCCTGTCATCCCTACCTATTACTTCTACTAATGGGCAGTAACGGGAGATTACTCGAGATTGATTAAATTTTAAAATTGGCTAGATAATCTTTAAATTTTTGCATACTATACTAGGTGTTTGCAAGATATTTTTGGGTACATAGAAATTCTTTTTTTTTTTTTACAGTCGTATCCCCTGTCATAAGAAAGCGCTCTTAGTTCAGTTCGGTAGAACGCGGGTCTCCAAAACCCGATGTCGTAGGTTCAAATCCTATAGAGCGTGATGTTATGTCGAATCATATACAATAAAATAACTTAATAAACTTTAATTTGACCTCCTTTCAAGGAGTAGGAGGTCAATCAAAAAATATATTATTCAATCAAAGGTCCAATTGATCACCACGTCTGTATTGTAAATATGCAGTTACGAATAATCCTGCCAAAGTAATAGGAATTAGACCTAAAACGATTCCAAATAAAAAAACTTCAATCATTTCTATTTTTTGTTTGAGAGAATAAAAAGAGAGGTAAGATCTATCCCTAAATATTAATCTGAATTGTTCGCGAATCTCAATAACCGAGAATTGGCAATTCCCGCGGGACTATGGAAGACCTGGCATTTAAGAGAAATACTTATTTTTATAAATTGTTCATTCAATTTATTTCAAATAAGTCGTATCTTGTTCAAACCAATCAATAGAGCTGGGGTTATAGTTGAAGCAGCTAATAGAAAACCGAAATAACTAGTTATAGTAGACATGAAAGGGCTAAATTAGATATGTTCTTTTACTACATATGTTGATAAAACACTTACCTAAGTTTCAATTTTCCCAGATACGACAGTAAGAAAAACTATTGACAGTAGACAATATTAACTTAGTTCCATCTTAATTGATCAGTCATTATAGATAGCACTAAAAAAGATAGAATTACATAGTAGAAAAAATCGATTGCTCTGATGTGACATCAACCGGTCATGTGATTCCAAATCAACAGATTCATTGTGCAATTCGTGAGTTAAGTGAAAATAATAAAAATTCTATCGTATAACTAAAAAAAAAAAAAATTCAGTCATTTTTGAATAAAAGAATAATTGGATTTTAAAATAATTTAAATTTGAATCATTTATTTTCGATAGGATTTAATACACTTTCTTTTCGATCGGACGGCCCAGGCCCGATACCCCCTTTTTATTTATTTCATTTCAGGTCCAACTCAATTTGAAGATGAGCAACTTCCAGTATCTTTTTAGCTTCTACACTCTGTCTTTCCATATCAAAATCATAGAGTTCTATCTTTGTAGTTCAGTCAAGAAATAACCTTGCTTTGGCAACAACGGTTGTTGCATCGCCAATATTCTGTAATTGATTGTTCTAACTATTTTAGGTTTTTCATCAAACACACTATCATATCATAATCTATTTATTATTTATTGTATTATGTATTGTATGACCAACTAAGCTAAGTAAATGAAAGTATTCTAACAAAAAAATCTTTAACCATAAAAAGGGTTTATAAATTTTGCATATAATTAAATTGTGTAAATATGATAATATCTTTACATGAATTAGTTAAAACCCATGGATTCACACTTTCTCAAGATCTTGACTTTCTATCTCCATCTATTACGAAACCCATAATGGAAATCTTGAAATATTATAAATAATTTGAGGAATTTTATATTGTATTAATTTATTCCATAACATAAAGTTTATGCATATCCAAAGAACAAAAAGGGAAATGTAGCATTTCGGTACTAATTGAGACTGCGTTGCTGTGCCAGAGGAAGGATAGCTATACTGAGTAGATATACTCTAAATACACCTTTGGTATAAGATTGACGATCTTACAAAGATGCAATATCAGTAGTTTTGTTTTCGATTTACTGATCCCTTTCATCTTTCACAGAATCGATTCCCTTTTTGAATGTACAAGAAAGAATTTGCGGAGCTCAGCATGTCTGGAAGCACGGGAGAACGTTCTTTTGCTGATATTATTACCAGTATTCGATACTGGGTCATTCATAGCATTACTA